AGACGATATATATATAGGACCGCGCTGCATTGCCATTCGAAATCAAGATATTGGAATTGGACTTGTCAATAGATTTATAACCTTTCAAACACAGCCAATACTTATCCGAACCCCATTTACTTGTAAAAGTACATCTTGGATCTGCCGATTATGTTATGGCCGGAGCCCTACTCATGGCGACCTGGTCGAATTGGGGGAAGCTGTAGGCATTATTGCGGGTCAATCGATTGGAGAGCCGGGCACTCAATTAACATTAAGAACTTTTCATACCGGTGGAGTATTCACAGGGGGTACTGCAGAACATGTCCGAGCCTCTTCTAATGGAAAAATAAAATTCAACGAGGATTTAGTTCATCCCACACGTACACGTCATGGGCATCCTGCTTTTCTATGTTATATAGACTTGTATGTAATTATTGAAAGTGAAAATATTAGGCATAACGTGACTATTCCACCCAAAAGTTTGATTTTAGTGCAAAATGACCAATACGTAGAATCAGAACAAGTGATTGCTGAGATTCGGTCGGGAGCGTACACTTTAAATTTTAAAGAGAGAATTCGAAAACATATTTATTCTGACTCAGAAGGAGAAATGCACTGGAGTACCGATGTATACCATGCGCCAGAATTTACATATAGTAATGTCCATCTTTTACCAAAAACAAGTCATTTGTGGATATTATCAGGAGGTTCGTGCCGATTCAACGCAGCCCTCTTTCCACTCCACCAAGATCAAGATCAAACGAACGTTCATTCTCTTTCAGCTGAAGGAAAGTATATTTCTAGTCTTTCAGTAAATAATCATGAAGTGAAACACAAATTCTTTAGTGTTCATTTTTCTGATAAAAAAGAAATTCGTATTACTCATTATGCAGAATTTTATCGATATACGGGTCATTGTAATCGCACATTTACTGCTATTCGCCACGATAATTTTTTATTGACAAAGAGGCGAAGAAATAGATTCATCATTCCATTTAAACCGATTCAAGAACGAGAGAAAGAACGAATGCCCCGCCCCGGTATTTCGATTAAAATACCGAGAAATGGTATTTTTCGTAGAAATAGTATTCTTGCTTATTTTGATGATCCCCAATACAGAAGAAAGAGTTCAGGAATTACTAAATATGGAACTGTAGAGTTGCATTCAATCCTAAAAAAAGAGGATTTGATCGAGTACCGAGGAGTTAAAGAATTTAATAAAAAATACCAAACGAAAGTAGATCCATTTTTTTTCATTCCTGAGGAAGTACATATTTTCCCCGAGTCTTCTTCCATAATGGTACGGAACAATAGTCTCATTGGGATAGATACACTAATCACTTTAAATACAAGAAGCCGAGTAGGCGGGTTGGTCCGAATGGAGAGAAAAAAAAAAATAATTGAACTTAAAATATTTTCTGGAGATATCCATTTTCCTGGAGAGATGGATAAGATATTCCGACACAGTGGCGTCTTGATACCACCAGGAACAAATTATAAGGAATCAAAAAAATTTAAAAATTGGATTTATGTCCAATGGATCACACCCACCAAGAAAAAGTATTTTGTTTTGGTTCGACCCGTAACCATATATGAAATTGCGGGCGGTATAAATTTAACAACACTTTTCCCTCCGGATCTATTGCGGGAAAGGGATAATCTAGAATTTAGAGTTGTAAATTATATACTTTATGCAAACGGTAAACCCATTCGGGAAATTTCGGGCACAAGTATTCAATTAGTTCGGACCTGTTTAATCTTGAATGGGGACCAAGACAAAAAAGGTTCTTCTATCGATGAGGCCCACGCTTCCCTTGTTAAAGTAAGTACAAATGATCTGATTCAATATTTCCTACGCCTCAACTTAGTGAAATCCCATACTTCGTGTATCCGAAAAAGGAATGAGCCATTAGGTTCAGGATTGATCTCTGATAATGAGAATAGGCCAGATCATGCCAATATCAATCCATTTTATTTTATTTATTCTAAGGAAAGGATTCAACAATCACTTAGCCAAAATCAAGGAACTTTTCGTAGGTTGTTGAATCGAAGTAAGGAATCCGAATCTTTTATCATTTTGTCATCATATAATTATTTTCAAATGAATCCATTCAACGATGTAAAATATTATGATGGGATAAAAGAATCAATTAAAAGAGAGAAAAAACCCCTAACTCCTATTACAAATTCGTTAGGCCCTTTAGGAATAGTCTTTCCAAAGGACCCTTTTTATTCATTTTACCATTTAATAACTTACAATCCGATTTGGGTAACTAAATATTTATATTTACACCTCGACAATTTAAAACAGACGTTTCAAGTATTGAAATATTATTTAATGGATGAAAACGGGATAATTTATAATTCCGATCCGTGCAGTAACACCCTTTTGAATCCATTTAACTTGAATTGGCATTTTCTCCATCCTAATTATAATCATAATTATTGTGAAGAAACATCCACAACAATTAGCCTGGGGCAGTTTATTTGTGAAAATATATGTATAGCCAAAAAAGGATCACACCTAAAACCGGGTCAAGTTATAGTTGTTCAACTTGACTCTTTAGTAATAAGATCGGCGCAGCCTTATTTAGCTACTTCAGGATCAACTGTTCATGGACATTATGGGGAAATCCTTTCCGAAGGAGATACATTAATTACATTTATATATGAAAAATCTAGATCTGGTGATATAACGCAGGGTCTTCCAAAAGTGGAACAAATCTTAGAAGTGCGTTCAATTCATTCAATATCGCTGAACCTAGAAAAGAGGGTTGAGGATTGGAATGAGTGTATAACAAGAATTCTTGGAATTCCTTGGGGATTCTTGATTGGTGCGGAGCTAACTATAGCGCAAAGTCGTATCTCTTTGGTTAATAAAATCCAAAAGGTTTATAGATCCCAGGGGGTACATATCCATAATAGGCATATCGAAATCATTGTACGTCAAATAACATCAAAAGTGTTGGTTTCAGAAGATGGAATGTCTAATGTTTTTTCACCCGGAGAACTAATTGGATTGCTGCGAGCTGAACGAACGGGGCGTGCTTTGGAAGAAGCTATTTGTTATCGAGCCATATTATTAGGAATAACCAAAGCGTCTCTAAATACTCAAAGTTTCATATCCGAAGCGAGTTTTCAAGAAACAGCTCGGGTTTTAGCAAAAGCATCCATCCGGGGTCGTATCGATTGGTTGAAAGGTCTGAAAGAGAACGTTGTTCTAGGAGGGATGGTACCCGTTGGTACCGGGTTCAACGGGTGTTCAAGGCAACGTAACAACATTCTTTTGGAAACCAAAAAGAATAATTTATTCGAGGGGGAAATGAAAGATATTTTGTTCCACCACAGAGAATTATTTTCTTTTTGCATTTCAAATAATTTACATGATACATCAGAACAATCTTTTTTCGAATTTAAGGATTCCTAAAAAAGCGAATTCATCCTTTTACGGGCATTTGATTTGACAGTAGTAATAAAGATAATAGCGAATTGAAAGAAATGAACGGGTTGGATCTGTATCAACGACCAATTTCCATTATGAAGAGAAGGTTCCATGGGAACCATTTATTTTTTTCATCTTTTTTTTTTTTATTTCGAAATAAAAAAAAAAAAAAAAGATGAAAAAAGTGTGGGGAAAAATGCCAAGAAGATCTTGGAACATCCATTTGGAAGAGATGATGGAAGAAGGAGTTCGTTTTGGTCATGATACTAGAAAATGGAATCCTATAATGCTACCTTATAGCTCTGCAAAGCGAAAAGGTATTCATATTATAAATCTTACTACAACTGCTCGGTTTTTATCAGAAGCTTGTGATTTAGTTTTTGATGCAGCACGTAAGGGAAAACAATTCTTAATTGTTGGTACCAAAAATAAAGCGGCTGATTCAGTATCGCGGGCGGCAATAAGGGCTCGGTGTCATTATGTTAATAAATAAAGGCTCGGTGGTATGTTAACGAATTGGTATACTATAGAAACGAGACTTCATAAGTTCGGGGACTTGAGAACGGAACAAAAGACGGGGAGATTAAACCGTCTTCCGAAAAGAGATGCCGCTGTATTGAAGAGACAATTATTTCACTTGCAAACAGATCTGGGCGGAATTAAATATATGTATGACGGGGTTGCCCGATATGGTAATAATTGTTGATCAGCAAGAATAATATACGGCTCTTCGCGAATGTATCGCTTTGGGAATTCCAATAATTTGTTTAATCGATACAAATTGTGACCCGAATCTCGCAGATATTTCAATTACAGCGAACGACGATCCAAGAGCTTCAATTCGATTAATTCTTAATAAATTCGTATTTGCAGTTTGTGAGGGCCGTTCTAGCTATATACGAAATTCTTGATTAATAATAAGATAAGTAAATTTTATGGGGAACTCCATAGAATCCATTTATTGAATCGGTTATTATTTTTGACTAGCACAAAAGGGATGAAAAAAAGGGGAGTTCTGCGATTAGTTGATATTGCAAATATAGAATTTGCGTAGGCAAATCAAAAAGAAGACGGTTGAATCAAAATAATTCCTTTTAAAGTTATATTTCTTTCAGGGGGTAATATGAATGTTCTATTATGTTTATGTTCTATCAAAACACTAAAAGGTTTATACGATATATCCGGTGTGGAGGTAGGCCAACATTTCTATTGGCAAATAGGAAATTTCCAAGTCCATGCCCAAGTACTTATTACTTCTTGGGTCGTAATTGCTATTTTATTAGGTTCAGCCATTATAGCTGTTCGTAATCCACAAACCATTCCTACTGACGGTCAGAATTTCTTTGAATATGTCCTTGAATTCATTCGAGACGTGAGCAAAACTCAAATTGGAGAAGAATATCGTCCATGGGTTCCGTTTATTGGAACTATGTTTCTATTTATTTTTGTTTCGAATTGGTCAGGGGCTCTTTTACCCTGGAAAATAATACAGTTACCTCATGGGGAGTTAGCTGCACCCACAAATGATATAAACACTACCGTTGCTTTAGCTTTACTCACATCAGTAGCATATTTCTATGCGGGTCTTACAAAAAAGGGATTGGGTTATTTTGGTAAATACATTCAACCAACCCCAATTCTTTTGCCTATTAACATCTTAGAAGATTTCACAAAACCTTTATCGCTTAGTTTTCGACTTTTCGGAAATATTTTAGCTGATGAATTAGTAGTTGTTGTTCTTGTTTCTTTAGTACCTTCGGTAGTTCCTATACCTGTCATGTTCCTTGGATTATTTACAAGCGGTATTCAAGCTCTTATTTTTGCAACCTTGGCTGCGGCTTATATAGGCGAATCCATGGAAGGTCATCATTGACTATATAGTCTTTTTTTAGCTTAGCCTGATGCAATGTATGCGCCAATTCACTTAGGGAAGATAAATATACAAATAAGATAGAAAAAGTTATAGACGATCTAGAGTAATTGTAAAAAAGTTTACGATATTTTGGGATTATAAAATAAAATGGATTGGTTAGCAAGGGAACAACTAGGTGTATGGAATCTAATCGCTCTTAAGACACCTCTTGTAAATCTTTCGAACAATGAGTCTAGAATCCCGGTGACTTGAGGATACAATATTTTATTTGGTTTACGGTATGGGGGAAAGACATGTATATAGAATTTAGATATTAACTAGGTATATATGAACTAAAGATATATCTAATTTGTCGTACTATTTATTGTGAATTTAGATAGATAGTTCAATAGAAGTCTTTCCGTTTCGTCTGTAATTGTGAATTTAATATTGGGTGATTGTATCATTAACTATTTCTTTATTTTTTGTTTTGGTGCGAGGGACTTATCATGAATCCACTGATTTCTGCCGCTTCCGTTATTGCTGCTGGATTGGCCGTCGGGCTTGCTTCAATTGGACCTGGGGTTGGTCAAGGTACTGCTGCAGGACAGGCTGTAGAAGGGATCGCGAGACAACCAGAGGCAGAAGGAAAAATACGAGGTACTTTATTGCTTAGTCTGGCTTTCATGGAAGCTTTAACAATTTATGGTCTGGTTGTAGCATTAGCTCTTTTATTTGCGAATCCTTTTGTTTAATCCTAAAAATACATATTTTTTTTATTTCCTTGGATTTGCTGCTCTTGTTTTTTTCAAATTATAGTAAGATTAAAACTTAACTCCTACAATTAAACAATTAAATTACTTAGGAACAACAACCCACGGAAATATCCGATTTGAGAATGAGTAATTAACACTCCAACTCACTTTTTGCTTTACTTTCTTAGTCCAATGGAATAACTTTTTTTAGTTTTAGTAAGTATTGCAATTGTAACAACCGAGGTATTTCGCAATTGACCTGGATAAGACCTGGTACTTACTTGTAATCTAATTAAGTATAAGTCTTATTGGAAATTTCCAATTGAAAAAAAAAAAAAAAAAACAATCCATTTAGAAATAAATATATTTTTTGATTATTTTTAGTATTTAGAAATAGTAAAATTCACAATAAAATAATACAAAAAGAATATAAAAAATTAGTATAACTATTAAGAAAGAGGAGATCGTATGAAAAATGTAACCGATTCTTTCCTTTACTTGGGTTTTTTGCCATCCGCCGGGAGTTTCGGGTTTAATACTGATATTTTTGCAACAAATCTAATAAATCTAAGCGTCGTGCTCGGTGTGTTGCTTTTTTTTGGAAAGGGAGTGTGTGCGAGTTGTTTATTTCAAGAATAGGCTGGGTACAACCAACTGCATTTTTTTTTAATTATAACTAGGAAAAAGGTGCATAATTACGCGAATTTCTTCTGAAAAAAAAAGATATTTAAGAATCATAGCATTTCGCGATTTATTGGTAAATATAGGTAAATATACTTTTATTCTCTTTCAACCAATAATGTAAACCATTATACAGGGTTAAAGATAGACCATTTGAAGTCTCGATGTAGCAGGGTACTCTTTCTACTATACTACTAGGTTAGTTAATATGTTAATACCGAAAAGTTTTCCAAACAAAAACAAATAGTTGGGATTTTATTTTCGATATAAAACACTCATGTCGATAAAATGATTTGAACCCGTTATTTGATTGGAAAAAAGATAAAAAATGGGTATTTTACCCCCCTTTTTATCTTTTTTATCCAATGCTGAATCGATGACCTATGTATAAGAAGTATAAAGTAAGAAGAATTCTTTGGATTAAAAAAAAAAAAAGAAACAACGTTGCTGACAATTTTTTGTTTAGTCAGAAGAGTCCTCCGAATATTATGTTCTTCAATTAATGATCAGTTATCAATAGAGAGGAGAGGATAGGCTCATTACATTAAAAAAACCTATGGTAATTTCCATAAGGAATTGAATAAATTGAGCAGGAGAGCCAAATGAATCGAAAGATTCATGTTTGGTTCGGGAAGGGATCGTGGAAGTTTTGAAATGAATGGAAAGATAATCTACTTTCATTAAGTGATTTATTAGATAATCGAAAACAGAGGATCTTGACGACTATTCGAAATTCAGAAGAACTACGTGAGGGGGCTCTAGATCAGTTGGAAAAAGCCCGGGCCCGC